CAGGAATAGATATTCGCATTCAGATACATAAGAATTATGTAGGAACCAAAAGAATCTTTTCTTTCTTTTTGAAAATACGTAAATGGATTTCTTTGAAGTAATGAGACTATTCAAATTATGATATTCGTGAAAAAACAATCGCAAGAAATGCAAAGAAGGAACATCTTTGATCCAACATTGAAGGATTTGAACCAAGATCTCCAAATGGATGGGATGGGGTATTAGTAGATCTGACACATAATTTAAATGTGAGAATTTATCCTCTAAAAAGGGAAATATTGAATGAAGAGATCGTAAATTCTGATATTTTGGTATTCTTTTTTCTTCAAGGGAAGATACTAATCGCGACGAGAATGGAATTTCCAGAACGACTCCAAAACCTTCTGATACCATTTTAGAAGAAAAATGAGAAGAAAAAGAATTTTTGTGCCCCCAAAATTCATTTTGGTTAGAATCATTCGCCGAAGAAATCAAAGATTTCTGTTGATACATTCGAGTAATTAAACGTTTCACAAGTACTAAACTAGATTTATTGTCATAACCCATAATTTCCACAGGTTCGTAAAAAATAAAACTATTGAAGCTATGATAATGAGCAAGTGAGTAAATATACTCCTGAAGGAGTAGCGGATATAGGAAGTTTTGTTGCCGAAATCGATCTTTTTTCAATCTCAATATCCTTGTAATATTGCCATTTAAATACATTTCTACTGTAACTAAAAAATATAACTGTAACTAAGGCACTTCTTGTGTGATGAAATTATACATAGTGCAATATGGTCAGAACGGTGTATGCGTATGTTGTATGTAGTCTATTTTTTCTCTTATACTTAAATACTAGTTATTATTTAGATTATTTCAAATCAACTTCTAACTAGAATAATAATTCTAATAAGAATATTTTTCTTCTAAGGGATAATTCTAATAATAGAGTCTATTATGAATAGACTAGTATTAATATAGACTATGCACTGTCTATACTTTTTAGACTTTTCCTTTAGATAATATATACTTATATATAATAAGTACTTTTATACTGTACTGTGACGTATAAAAAAAGAATGATAATCTAAGTAATCTAAGTAAGAAGTAAAAGATTCTATAAAAACTCATAACAAATAAAGAATATATACCCCGAAGACAGAGAGCCCAATCTACAGATCTTTTTCCTTTCCCTTTCTATCCAATTTGGTTTTCTTTTCCTTGTTAATATAACTAGAATAACAAGAAAAGAAAATAGAAAATAACAAGAAAAAAAAAAACAATAAGAAAAAGGGTGAAAAATCTTTTATTTTCGCAACCCAATCACTCTTTTGACTTTGGAAAAATTATTTTTTTTATCACTATACTATTTCTTCTACACATCTGTCTCCAATCCACAAGAAAAAATAATTAGGATTAATAAAAAAAAAGAATCAAAGGTCCACTCAAAATTCACAAGAGAACCTTTTCCCACATCAGGCACTAATCTATTTTTAACGTATAATTAGTAATTGGATCGGGTAATCATTCAAATTAAGAAGGTAAGCTCGTTGCTTTTTTGTCTTACTCGAATTGGAGCCTTAAGGCTCTATCCATTTATTCACTAGACCCGCAATACTTTACTAAATTTTAAAATTGTTCTAAAAAGAACAATTCTCGTTCTATTTCATTCTAATTTAGAATTATTATTTTTACGACATGCTTTTTTTTCCATTCATTACCTTTCAGGATCAGTCGCAGTCTTATAAACTCTACCAATAGTTTAGACGAATTCTTTCATCCAAATGTGTAAAAGATCATAGTCGCAATTAAAAGCCGAGTACTCTACCGTTGAGTTAGCAACCCGTATCAATATGAAGTGTAGATATGATCAAAATAAAAAAAATCCAGCAAACTCATCCTTTTTACTAAAGTGAAGGAAAGAGCCAATAGGGAATGGGGATAAAAAGATCTATTTATATACGATATTTATATACGATTCTATCGATCAAATTATATTTGTTTGATACGCCATTGTCAATATGAATGGACTTTTTAGAAAACAAATTTCAAAAAATTATATAGAAATTTGTGTTAAATTAGCACAACATAAAAAAATAAAACTTTGAGCGGAAAAAATAAGGAATAGGGAAAAGGTATAGATAGAAAAATAGCGTCTTTCTTTAATCAAAAAAAGAAAGGTACAATACAAATACAAGAAGAAAGATTACCCCCCTTTTTTTTGGGGGGTTCCACAAAAAGAAGCAAGAAATAAATACGAAGAAGAAAAATAAGAATAAAATAAGTATGAATAGAACAAGAAAAGAAAAAACTTTGAAGAAAAAATGAAACAAAGATAGGTACTAGTTACCCTATCCTTTTTTTATTCATTTCTTATTTTACCTTTCTTTTTTTATCAAAAGAAACTCGAAATTCTTTAAAGAATTCTGCCTTCCTTAAAATAGAATAAACAGTTCCTGTGGGTTGAGCACCTTTTTCAAGGAAATATAAAATAGCAGAAACATTTGAATAAGTTTTCTTTTTTATCGGATCATAAAAACCCACTTTTTGAAGATCTCTTCCTTCTCTTCGGGATCGAACATCAATTGCAACGATTCGATAGATGGCCCATTGGGATAGATGTAGATAAAAGATGCCCCCCTAGAAACGTATAGGAAGTTTTCTCCTCATACGGCTCAAGAAAAAATGATTCTAATTTATAGAATTTCTATTTCTATCTATATAGATAGAAATAGAAAGATAAATGGATCCATAAAGAATTAGACTGTAATTTGAGCCTTTTTTTTTTTCCTTCTTTACAGAAAAATCAATTTCATTTGTACTCCTAACTCAAGTTGGGTAGTTTTGAAAGAGTTCGAAAGGAAATCCTTAGAATTTCTTGAGCTGTCTCTAACCTATTTTTTTGTCTCCTTTCAGATCTATTTTTTTTACTCATTCTGATCCAATTATTGAGACAAGTGAAAATAGTGTTTCCTTGTTCCGGAATTTGTTGTCTTTGCTTTGTGTTTTGTGAAATCATTGGGTTTAGACATTACTTCGGTGATCCTTACTCTTTTTCAAAAAGGCAGCAACATACCTTTTGTTTTTTGTTCTTTCTACGGAAAAGGAAAAAATCATACGAAAGATTGATTCCTTTGTGATACACTCTTGATCGAAACAGTTTGAAAATTTCGACAAATTTTATTTTTTTCATTTCAAACTTGTTCAAATTGGAATCTCTCCATTTATCTATATTTAGATATTGATGATCTATTTACAAAGTTGGTCTAACATATTGATTGTCACTAACCCTAGATTTTTCCTCCGATAAATGAAAATCAATCATTTTTGCTCGAGCTCCATCATATGCTATACCTTGTATATACCATTAATATCTCTTATTTATTTAGCAACCCAAGAAAAATGAAATCAGGTTTCTAGCAGAACAAATTATGTCGAGACAAGAGCATCTTCATTCGTATAGAAAATGGTGGATGTCAGAATCCACAGCCAATCATGTCCTTCAAGTCGCACGTTGCTTTCTACCACATCGTTTCAAACGAAGTTTTACCATAACATCCCTCTAATTTTATTAATTTTATTTTAAATTGGAACCATATGCATTTGATTCAATATGGAATCATGAATAGTCATTGGCTGAACCGATACATAATAATCTACACTTATAGATAAGTATTTATCTGGAAAGGATTTCATATCCCATATTTTCTCATATAAATAATATAACATCACATTAAAAAAACAAATCAGTTTTCAGCAAACTTATTTACATTTTCAACAGATCTTTCGGGATTGTCCATCATAAAAGATCCCTCTTTTTCCTTTTTCTTAAAAAAAAAAAAAAAAATAGGATTCTAAGAATCATTCTTAGAATTCATATTGGATAACATTGTATCCAACATTCAACAGAAAATTTTTGAATTTCAATAGAGAAGAATCTTTCGTTTATGATGCAAACGATCTGGGACGGAAGGATTCGAACCTCCGAGTAACGGGACCAAAACCCGTTGCCTTACCGCTTGGCCACGCCCCATTTTGCTTTGGTATAATAAAAACTAAGATAAATATTGGTTATTCGTCAATAACCAACCAAAAAAAATAAAGGACATGTTGTCGCTAGGATTCAACATAATAGATATAGAATCAAAAAGATTAATTGATCATTACTTAGAATTCAATTAATATATTGTATGAAAATAGAATTCCTTGTATTCTTATTTTATTGGAGAATGTAAGGAAGGATTCTTGATTGGGGAGAAGTCAAATAAAAAGAAAAAGACGAATTTCTTTTATATGCCTTTTTATTTTAAAATTTCCTTCAGAAAAACAACTCAATACAATCTGATAATTTATTATCATTTCAATTTAATTTGAATCTTTAAGAACAAGAAAAGAATATTTGTTATGTTTAATATCTTTAGTTTAATCTGTATCTGTCTTAATTCTACCTTTTATTCAAGTAGTTTTTTCTTCGCCAAATTGCCCGAGGCTTATGCCTTTTTCAATCCAATCGTAGACGTTATGCCGGTTATCCCTTTACTATTTTTTCTCTTAGCCTTTGTTTGGCAAGCTGCTTTAAGTTTTCGATAAAAATGACTCTATTCAATTCAGAATTTCTTCGATAAAAAAAAAGATGATATTTTTCTTCTGAAAATCAATAAAATCATAAATAAGATTCAGATAAGTCTGGACATTAGGAACCCTCAATTCAAAAAACGAAATTATGGTATTTTCTATTGAGATTGAATTGGAATAGTTGAATAAGGGAAGGAGGACGATGATCTTTATCTTTAATCAGCTTATTTCTTTTGTTTTAACCTTTACTTTAGAAGATCCCATACAATATCTAATTATAGATATGGATATGGCAATAAATTTTTAGTAACGAAAGAATACGAATTTTAATCTTATTACATTAGAAAGAAATTCGTGAAAATAAATTAAAAAAAAAAACTTCCTTTTTTTCATCTTTAGAGCGTCATATCAAAAGAGTTTAGAATGTGTGTCGTAAAAAAAGTGATCTATTTCCTTAAAAAAAATGATCTTATCTTATCTTGGAGATTTGTAATGCTTACTCTTAAACTATTCGTTTACACAGTAGTAATATTCTTTGTTTCTCTCTTCATCTTCGGATTCTTATCTAATGATCCGGGGCGTAATCCTGGGCGTGAAGAATAAAAAAAAAAAGAGATGAGATTCATTTTTACTTTTTCCTTGATTTTTTCATAGGTAAATGTATAAATAAATGGAATAGATGATAGATAAAGATAAAAGATTCATAAAATAAAATAAATAATCGAGATTTTTTCCAATTCTAAAATATCAAGTGATCAGGGGGTCGGAGAGAGAGGGATTCGAACCCTCGGTACAAATTATTCGTACAACGGATTAGCAATCCGACGCTTTAGTCCACTCAGCCATCTCTCCCCATTCCAAATTGGAAATTTATCATGTGATTGAACATGTGAAGTCAAGATTGAGAAAAATTTTTATTTTCATTCGAAAAAGATTTCTCCAATAGAAAGAATACCTTACTTCTTTTATTTTGTACAAAAGGTTCATTTCCCCGGCCTGGTTAAGTCTAAGTACTGGCCCGGCCAGTACTTCTTTTGTTTCGACGAATAAAAATTGTTATTGAAAAAAGAAGAATCATTTTCATTGCCATTCCTAATTATTAGAAATTCTATAAGATTCTAATAGATAGATTATCCTATAATTTATTTCAAAAATTATCTATTATCTATATCTAGATTAATATAATTAATCTAGAATATATTTCTATATTCAAATTTAAATATAAAATATCTAAAAATATCTATATATTAAATATATAGAATATATAGATATTCTCTATTTATTCTTACTATATTATAGGACTTTCTATAGTAATTCTAGTAAATTAGAGTATTTAGTCTTTCTAGTAAAACTTTAGAATAAAAAGAGTCAAAGTGTAAGTGTTCTAGTAATACTAATACGATTCTAGTATATAGTAATATAGTACTACTTTAATCTAGTACTTATGGTACTACTATTTTTCGTCTTTATTTTCTTCTTCTTAAGTAGAAAAAGTAGAAAAAAAAATTCGCAAATTCATTAAAGCTTGAAAGTTTGGGGCCCAATTTACCCGAATTAAGAAAATATGGCGGTTCAAGTGAAGGGAGATTAAAAAAAAAAAGACTTATGACTTTAGTACACTATTGAATTTTGACTAAACTTTTTGCTATTAACCTATTCTTTTTCAAGTTTTCAATTCCACCTGCGGCGGAACAAAATAGTGTTCATGTTGGAATTTTCATGATTCTGATGCTATCTTGACTGCGTCTAATTACTTTGTTGGACAAATGATCCATTTATATCCAATAATGAATATGTAGCGGGTATAGTTTAGTGGTAAAAGTGTGATTCGTTCTATTAACAACTTCGATAGTTAAGGGGTCTTTCCATTTTTTTCATATTTCATATTCCGATCAAAAACTTTATTTCTTAAAAAGATTGAATCCTTTACCCCTCAATAGGACATTTGAGGAAAGAATATACATTCTCACGATTTCTATCCAAAAAGCAATCATAATTTTCATAAAAAAAATTGGATTATGGAGTCGAGAAGCATAATTTTTTTTTGATTGGTTCAATTCTTCCAATTGAATGAGTATGAATAAAGGATCTATGGATGATAGTACAAAACTTTAAATCGTAACTAAATCTTCAATTTTTGCGCTGAAAAAGGGTAAGATTGAAGCCAAATAGCTATAAAATGATGGTTTTGGTTTACTAGAACCTTCGGCTTCTTTTTTCAGCTCGGTAGAAACAAAATTATTTTCCTTAGGATCCTACGAGTAGAAAAGAAATAGGGAACGAAGTAATTAGACTAGAGACTAGAAAGATTTGATAGAATCCCCCTCTTCTATAAGGATCATCTAAAAAGCAAGTAGCTTTAGACGCATTCGTAAAAAAAAAGCTGACATAGATGTTATGGATCTAATTTTTTCTCTGGTAGGAATACATAGATCTTCCATAAAGGAGCCGAATGAAATCAAAATCTCATGTTCGGTTTTGAATTAGAGATGTTAAAAATGATCAACCAACGTCGACTATAACCCCTAGCCTTCCAAGCTAACGATGCGGGTTCGATTCCCGCTACCCGCTATATATTCATTCCTTAATTTCATATGATATACAGATGACATGCATTATTCTTTTTGATATACATCCTTATTTTTCTTGTATTCCCTAAATCCCTCTAATCCTTTTTTCTTTTTTTTTTCTGAAAAAAGAATACGAAAATAGGAATGAAGGGCGTCCATTGTCTAATGGATAGGACAGAGGTCTTCTAAACCTTTGGTATAGGTTCAAATCCTATTGGATGCAAATTATTTCTATTCTATATTATTTCTATTCTAGATAGAGAATAGAAATAAAAGAAGAACTTTATTTTATAAAGGAGAAAATAAAAGGATAAAATACCTTTTTTGAATGATTCGAATCAGAAATCTTTAGCAAGGATTTCTCTTAATTCAG